CATTCGATAATTCTTCTCATTACCTCTCGCGGGAAAAGAATCCCACAAACAAAGGAATTGTACAGTACGAAATAACATAAAAAAAGACTCATTCTAAAAAAAAAAGATGTGGACCTTCCACTAAAGTTGTTCCTTTGTGACAGGAATCAATAGGAAATATTTGAATCCGGTTGGATTTCACCCAAATCAAATGTATTCGTATACCAATGAACTGAATTCTTACTATTTCAATTTCATCGAAGTTGAAGAATCGAGCAATTTGTCATACAGATTATGATAACTCGAGAAGTTTGTTTTGATTGGATTAAGATCCAAGGAGGAAAATAATCATTCTATGATTAAAATAGAACAACCTTCTTTAGTGTGCATAGCGTGTATACACAATCAAAATATAGAAATCCATGGTTTAATTCAGGGAATTGTAATAGATCCATGGGGTAAGGAGTTGTTGTTGATAAATCTTAAACGGGAAGGGGGTTTTTTAATTCCTATGGAACCATAGTTAAGTATAAATATAACCATGTCTAAATGTAATCATATAAAAAAACTATAGATCCATCAGGGGATTCGTTACAATTCAGTGTTTAATCTGGTACCAGTATAAATATAAGAAAAAGACGTATCGTCGTCTTGACAAAACAAACACGAATAGATATATCTTTTCTTTTTCATTTTGTTTTTAATGGGTTTTCACAATAAAAAAATATCCCTTTATATCTCCCGAACCCCGAAAGAAGATCCTTCTTTTTTTTTTCTATAATTGATTGACCATACCTATACTTACTGCAATACTATAAATGAAATGACTCGATATTCACTCGTTTTCTGGGTCTTAATCATAATATTTTGTAGGAGAGATGGCCGAGTGGTTGAAGGCGTAGCATTGGAACTGCTATGTAGGCTTTTGTTTACCGAGGGTTCGAATCCCTCTCTTTCCGTACCTTCACCTAATCTAATTTACGAACGTTACAAACCGCAATGTATCAAATACGAATAGATACTATTATTCTAACAGTTAAACCTTTCTTTGATATAGATTCGCTATTCCTAATTGCTGTAGTACAAAAATACAGGTAAAGGGTAGCCAAGGCATGAAAATTGACCCCGATCCACTTTTGATACCTAAATGGGATAGGAAAAAATCCGGATCAAGTCTCTCATCTAAAGTAAAGTCAATTTACTTCGACGAAAAAGGGAGGAGCACCCGAACCCCTGTTCCTTGTTGTTTTAGTTAGGTTCAAGTCTGACGAGAATAATATTCTACGACTAGCAACTCATTGATTTTTAAACCAACCCACTTACTATCTATTATTTGATTGACTAATCCTTTATATTGGGATGAGTGAAGAGTCAAATGTTTTGGCAATTCCTCATGTGGGAATGAATCAAGAGAATTTTGAATCAGAGCTATGGATTTTTGTTCATCTCTTGTCGTAATAATATCTCGGGGTTTGCAGCGGTAACTTGGTATATCCACTATACGACCATTAACTAAAATATGCCTATGGTTAACTAATTGTCGGGCTCCTGGAATGGTCGAAGCCATACCTAATCGAAAAAGTATATTATCCAAACGCATTTCAAGTAATTGTAGTAAAACCTGACCTGTTGAACCTTTGGCTTTTCCAGCGATACGAACATATTTAAGCAATTGTCGCTCTGTCAGACCATAATGAAAACGCAATTTTTGTTTTTCTTCTAGACGAATACGATATTGAGATCTTTTCCCGGAACGCGATTGGTTTCGAGGATCACTTCCGGATGTAGGACTTTTACTAGTAAGTCCCGGTAAAGCTCCCAGACGGCGTATTTTTTTAAAACGAGGCCCTCGGTAACGAGACATAAATACTCCTTTATTTTTTTTATCAAATTTATTTTATAGAATTATAGAATAAACCTAAATTAAGACTGAACTAAACGATAAACAAAGCGACATCTACTGAAGTAGACTACAACAAAAAAGAAAAAAAAAAATGAGATGAATTGTATCAATATCCAGACTTTTTTGTATATTTTATATATTATATATAGTAAATATATAGTAAGAGTTTAGGGATACTTTTCCTAATTTGTTCGGGAGAGATCTCATTGCTCCAATCAGTTTTTTTTTTCATAGTTGGGAGTTCTTACACGATAATAGATATAGATCAGTGACCAGACGAGGGAAAAGTCTTTTCAATAAGATTTCAAGGAGACATTATTCATTGTGTAAAAATGTAAAAGTAAAAAAAAAAAAAGTTGACCTAACGAAAGAAAAGCCTACTATCGGAATCGAACCGATGACCATCGCATTACAAATGCGATGCTCTAACCTCTGAGCTAAGCAGGCTTAGATAACAACACAAATTTGTGTTGTCCACAGGAATTTCATAAAATAGAATAGTGGGATCCTAGTTAACTATTCATAATTCATAATGAATATAGATATGCATATAGAAAGAATGGAATAGAATTAAATAGAATGAATAAGAATATAAAATTCTATTTATATATAAAATAAATAAAATTTTAAAAATTACATAACATAAAATTAATATATTAATATGAGAGAACAATGAAATTCAAAATTTTCTAATATATTAAAAAAAAAAATAAATAAAGTTATATATTCTATGGATTAGGTATACTTTTAGTATTTTAGTAAAAGAATTAGATTCTAATTATAATGTTATAGTGGGCCAGCCCTAAGGAAAAGATAAGGATACAGATCAAAATGAAACATTCCTCTGGTTTAATTCGAAAAAGTAGGGGATAAAAAAAAAGAATTGACCCTTCAAGTATTCTAAATATCTCGTAAAAATGGAGAGGAAAAGAGGGATATATGTGGTATATATCCATCCATATTGAATTGCAGATACATCAATGATAGAATCATTTCTGATTGGAACAAATGCCGGTCCTCTGATAGAGATGAAAGAATATAGTAGAGATGAAAGAATATAGACAAAAAAAAAGCACAAACAAATAGGAGGAGACCCCTATATTTTTTATATTTTCTATATAGGAATTTTCATCTAAAGAATTTGATGGCTCCAGCATAAATGAAAGAAAGAAGGAGATGGCATCCCAAAGAGATCCTAGAAAAAGGGGGATATGGCGAAATTGGTAGACGCTACGGACTTGATTGGATTGAGCCTTGGTATGGAAACCTACTAAGTGAGAACTTTCAAATTCAGAGAAACCCTGGAATTAAAAATGGGCAATCCTGAGCCAAATCCTGTTTTCATAAAAAGGTGGTTCAGAAAGAAAAAAAAAAAGGATAGGTGCAGAGACTCAATGGAAGCTGTTCTAACGAATAGGGTTGACTGCGTTGGTCGAGGAATCTTTCTATCGAAACTCCGGAAAGGATGAACCTATATACGTACGTATTTGTACTGAAATAGCAAAAATTAATGAGATCCGAATCCATTTTTTATTTTATATGTATATGAAAAATTTAAAATGGATTGTGAATCGATTCCAAATGGAAGGAAGAATCGAATATTCGCCGATCAAATCAGTCACTCTATGGTCTGATAGTTCTTTTGAAGAACTAACTTATTGGACGAGAGTAAAGATAGAGTCCCGTTCTACATGTCAATACCGACAACAATGAAATTTATAGTAAGAGGAAAATCCGTCGACTTTAGAAATCGTGAGGGTTCAAGTCCCTCTATCCCCAAAAAAGATCGGTTTTCCTTTCTAACTATCTTTTTATCCCCCCCCTTTTTTTTCAGCGGTTCAAAATTAGCTACGTTTCTCATTCACTCTTTCACAAACAAAAAAAAAAAATCGGCAGAGAAATGTTTCTCTCTTTTCACAAGTCTTCTTATATATCTTATATATTATATATAAGATATACGCTCAAATGAACATCTATGAGCAAGGAATTCCTATTTAAAATATTCACAGTCCATATCGTTATTTTGAATTCAAATTAACTAAAAAAAAAAGTATTATTTTTGAAGATCCAAAAAATTCAAGGGCCTGCGTAAGACTTTGTAATGCTTTTTAGTCTATTTAATTGAATTGACATAGCCTAAGCGCCCTTTCTTTTAGTAGTATTTTAGTAGTAGTAATATGGAAATGATGCACCGGGAAGAGTCGGGATAGCTCAGTTGGTAGAGCAGAGGACTGAAAATCCTCGTGTCACCAGTTCAAATCTGGTTCCTGACATGTGGTTAATATAATAATGTATACTCATACAAATTAATCGATATAGATCATGATATATACGTATCTATTTTTGTCTCTAGCGATATACCCCTTTGGTTGTCTAAAGATATGCCCCAATTTTTTGTAGATGAGTAAAGAATACAATATTCTAAAATAGATAGAATCCATATATAGGTTAAAGAAAAAATTAGATTATGTTTCCTCTTCTTTTTTGTTTGCTCGTAGGGTGCTTTCTTTCATTCAAAAAGAATGTTAATACTTCATACATATCCGAAAAGTGAAGTTTTTTTAGTTGGTTGAAAACCCCAAAGTCTAAAAGAGTAAAACAGTGGGAATAGAAAAAATCATTTCAGATAGATACAGTACAAATAGAATCCAAAACCCTTTCATTTCTTTTCATTTTTTTTTTTTTGCATTTTCTATTTCTTTATTTCCCTCTACGTGACTTTCTAGAACCCTTCTAAATGATGTGCGCGGTACAAAGTTCATGATAAAGAACTCTTTTGGTTCATTTTACCAGCTCATCTGAAAAAAAAAAAATCTTCCCAATTTTTGGGGAATATCAATGAAACCCTATATTTGTTTTATTTCGCGCATCTATAATATGAATGAAAGTCCAATGACTCTGTTTGATCTTGAACAAAATGTAAAAATATTCCTCGAGTACCTGGAATCATAGAAGTGAAGAAAGATTAATTTCTTATCATTCAAAGAGCATCTTGTATTTCATAGAAATTTGGGGCAATATAATCCTTACGTAAAGGCCATCCTATCCAACTTTCGGGCATCAAAATACGTTTCAGGCGCGGATGATTATCATAATAGATTCCCAACATATCATAAGA